GTCAATGTAGCTTAAACTTTTAAAAGCAAGACACTGAAAATGTCTAAATGGGCTAAACTAGCCCCATTAACACAAAGGTTTGGTCCCAGCCTTTCCATTAGTTCCTAACAGACTTACACATGCAAGCATCCGCATCCCGGTGAGAATGCCCCCAAAGATCACGAGGATCAAAAGGAGCGGGCATCAAGCACACTACATCAGTAGCTCACAACGCCTTGCTTAGCCACACCCCCACGGGATACAGCAGTGATAAAAATTAAGCTATAAACGAAAGTTTGACTAAGTCATGTTAATTAGGGTTGGTAAACTTCGTGCCAGCCACCGCGGTCATACGATTAACCCGAATTAATGGACACACGGCGTAAAGAGTGTAAAGAAACTAAATAAAATAAAGCCAAATACTAATTAAGCCGTAGAAAGCCATAATTAAAATTAAGCTAAACCACGAAAGTGACTTTATCACAATCCGATTACACGACAACTAAGACCCAAACTGGGATTAGATACCCCACTATGCTTAGTCGTAAACCAAAGTAGTCCTGAAACAAGACTATTCGCCAGAGTACTACCGGCAACAGCCCAAAACTCAAAGGACTTGGCGGTGCTTCATATCCTTCTAGAGGAGCCTGTTCTATAAACGATAAACCCCGATCAACCTCACCAACCCTTGCTACTTCAGTCTATATACCGCCATCTTCAGCAAACCCTAATGAAGGCACAAAAGTAAGCACAATTATTATACATAAAAACGTTAGGTCAAGGTGTAACTCATGAGTTGGGAAGTAATGGGCTACATTTTCTACAGCAAGAATACCACTTATAAACCACACGAAAGTTTTTATGAAACCTAAAAACCAAAGGAGGATTTAGCAGTAAATTAAGACTAGAGCGCTTAATTGAATTAGGCCATGAAGCACGCACACACCGCCCGTCACCCTCCTCAAGTATCAAGCAAGGCCCTAGATCACTAACAAATGCCAAGCAACTCCACAAGAGGAGACAAGTCGTAACAAGGTAAGCATACTGGAAGGTGTGCTTGGACAAAACAAGATATAGCTTAAATAAAGCATCTAGTTTACACCTAGAAGATTCCATAATCAGTGTATATCTTGAACCATATCTAGCCCACACTCCACCCATTACAACTATCACAAATAAATTAAATAAAACATTCACCATGCGTTTAAAGTATAGGAGATAGAAATTTAAACACAACTGGCGCTATAGAGAAAGTACCGTAAGGGAAAGATGAAAGATTTATTAAAAGTAAAAAAAAGCAAAGATTACCCCTTGTACCTTTTGCATAATGATTTAACTAGCAAATACTTAGCAAAGAGTTCTTAAGTTAAATATCCCGAAACCAGACGAGCTACTTACAAGCAGTGAATAGAACAAACTCATCTATGTGGCAAAATAGTGAGAAGACTTATAAGTAGAGGTGAAAAGCCCAACGAGCCTGGTGATAGCTGGTTGTCCAAAAAAGGAATTTCAGTTCAACATTAAATAATACCAAAAACCACATCAAGTTTAAATGTATATTTAATCGTTAGTCTAAAAGGGTACAGCCTTTTAGAAATGGATACAACCTTAACTAGAGAGTAAAATTGAATCTAAAACATAGTTGGCCTAAAAGCAGCCATCAATTAAGAAAGCGTTCAAGCTCAACAAAAAAAACCAGATTTTAATTTCAACAATAAATTAACTAACTCCTAGCTTAAATATTGGACTAATCTATTTAAACATAGAAGCAATACTGTTAATATGAGTAACAAGAAAATTTTCTCCTTGCACAAGCTTATATCAGTGCCTGATATTATACTGATAATTAACAGTCAATAAATATAACCCAACGCTAAAACATTTATTAAACATACTGTTAACCCAACACAGGCGTGCATTAAGGAAAGATTAAAAAGAGTAAAAGGAACTCGGCAAACACAAACCCCGCCTGTTTACCAAAAACATCACCTCTAGCATAACCAGTATTAGAGGCACTGCCTGCCCAGTGACCTACGTTAAACGGCCGCGGTATTCTGACCGTGCAAAGGTAGCATAATCACTTGTTCTCCAAATAAGGACTTGTATGAATGGCCACACGAGGGTTTTACTGTCTCTTACTTTTAATCAGTGAAATTGACCTTCCCGTGAAGAGGCGGGAATAATATAATAAGACGAGAAGACCCTATGGAGCTTCAATTAATTAACCCAAATAGCCACAAACTAATACCATCAAGGGATATAAAACTTTATATGGGTTAACAATTTCGGTTGGGGTGACCTCGGAGCACAAAAAATCCTCCGAGTGATTAAAGCCTAGGCCTACCAGCCAAAGCATACTATCACTTATTGATCCAAAATTTTTGATCAACGGAACAAGTTACCCTAGGGATAACAGCGCAATCCTATTCTAGAGTCCATATCAACAATAGGGTTTACGACCTCGATGTTGGATCAGGACATCCTAATGGTGCAGCCGCTATTAAGGGTTCGTTTGTTCAACGATTAAAGTCCTACGTGATCTGAGTTCAGACCGGAGCAATCCAGGTCGGTTTCTATCTATTACGCATTTCTCCCAGTACGAAAGGACAAGAGAAATAAGGCCAACTTCAACAAAGCGCCTTCAAAATAACTAATGATTTAGTCTCAACCTAACAATTAAGCGCAAACATACCCCACTCAAGATCAGGGTTTTGTTAAGATGGCAGAGTACGGTAATTGCATAAAACTTAAACTTTTATACCCAGAGGTTCAAATCCTCTCCTTAACAAATGTTCTTAATCAATATCCTAATGCTAATTCTTCCCGTTCTCCTAGCCGTAGCATTCCTAACCCTAGTAGAGCGTAAATTTCTAGGTTATATACAACTCCGAAAAGGGCCAAACATCGTAGGCCCATATGGCCTACTACAACCCTTCGCCGATGCTATCAAACTATTCACCAAAGAACCCCTACGACCAGCCACATCTTCAACCACCATATTCATCATCGGACCCATACTTGCCCTAACCCTAGCCCTCACAATATGAGCCCCCTTACCCATGCCACACCCTCTCCTCAACATAAACCTAGGCGTACTATTTATACTAGCAATATCTAGCTTAGCTGTTTACTCTATCCTATGATCTGGTTGAGCCTCAAACTCAAAATACGCACTAATTGGGGCCCTCCGAGCAGTAGCACAGACAATCTCCTATGAAGTAACACTAGCTATCATCCTCTTATCAGTATTATTTATAAATGGCTCCTTTACTCTATCCACACTAATAATTACGCAAGAACAACTATGATTATTACTCCCCTCATGACCATTAGCCATAATATGATTTATCTCTACCCTAGCAGAAACTAACCGAGCTCCATTCGATCTGACAGAGGGAGAATCAGAACTAGTCTCAGGCTTCAACGTAGAATATGCAGCAGGCCCCTTCGCCCTATTTTTCCTAGCAGAATACGCCAACATCATTATAATGAACATATTCACAGCCATTCTATTCATAGGAGCATTTCACAACCCCCACATACCAGAACTACACACAACAAACCTAATCACTAAAACACTACTACTCACAATATCATTCCTATGAATCCGAGCATCCTACCCTCGATTCCGATATGACCAACTAATACATCTACTATGAAAAAATTTCCTCCCTCTAACATTAGCCCTATGCATATGACATATCTCATTACCTATTATAACAGCAAGCATCCCCCCTCAAATGTAAAAACAAGAAATATGTCTGACAAAAGAATTACTTTGATAGAGTAAATAATAGAGGTTTAAATCCCCTTATTTCTAGAACAGTAGGAATCGAACCTACCCTTAAGAATTCAAAGTTCTCCGTGCTACCATATTACACCATAATCCATAGTAAGGTCAGCTAAATAAGCTATTGGGCCCATACCCCAAAAATGTTGGTTTATACCCTTCCCATACTAATCAACCCATTTATCTATATCATTGTACTAATAACCCTCATTTTAAGTACAACAATTGTAACCACAAGTTCCCACTGACTATTCGCTTGAATCGGATTAGAAATAAACACAATAGCCATCATTCCCATCATAATAAAAAACCCCAGTCCCCGAGCCACAGAAGCCTCAACTAAATATTTCCTAACACAAACCACTGCATCTGCCTTACTAATACTAGCAATTATTATTAACCTAATATACTCCGGCCAATGAACTATCATAAAAGTACTTAATCCCACAGCATCCACCCTTATAACAACAGCCCTAGCTATCAAATTAGGACTTTCTCCCTTTCATTTCTGAGTACCAGAAGTCACGCAAGGTATTCCCCTATCCGCCGGACTAATCCTGCTCACATGACAAAAACTAGCACCTATCTCAATTCTTTACCAAATTTCACCATCAGTAAATCTACACCTAATACTAACTATATCCATACTCTCTATCCTAATCGGAGGTTGAGCAGGACTAAACCAAACACAACTCCGAAAAATTATAGCCTATTCATCAATTACTCACATAGGCTGAATAACAACCATCCTCCCATATAATCCAACCCTCACTCTACTAAACCTAATAATCTATATCATAATAACATTTGCCATATTCATATTACTTATCCTAAACTCAACCACCACTACACTCTCACTAACTCAAACATGAAATATAATACCCACTATCACAATCCTCATTATACTTATATTACTCTCCATAGGAGGACTCCCCCCACTTACAGGATTTATGCCTAAATGAATAATCATTCAAGAACTAACAAAAAATGATATCCTAACACTACCAACCCTCATAACCCTCACAGCACTACTTAACTTATACTTCTACATACGCCTAGCCTACTCCACAACACTAACTCTATTTCCCTCTATTAATAACATAAAAATAAAATGACAATTTTACCCCACAAAACGAATAACCCTTCTACCAACAGCAATTGTATTATCAACAATACTACTACCTATCACACCAATACTCTCCATCCTAATATAGAGATTTAGGTTAAAACAGACCAAGAGCCTTCAAAGCCCTAAGTAAGTATAATTTACTTAACCTCTGCCAAATTAAGGATTGCAAGATCTCATCTTACATCAATTGAATGCAAATCAAACACTTTAATTAAGCTAAATCCTCACTAGATTGGAGGGATACATCTCCCACGAACTTTTAGTTAACAGCTAAATACCCTAATCAACTGGCTTCAATCTACTTCTCCCGCCGCGAGAAAAAAAAGGCGGGAGAAGTCCCGGCAGGATTGAAGCTGCTCCCTTGAATTTGCAATTCAAAGTGATTATTCACCACAGGACTTGGCAAAAAGAGGATTTTACCCCTGTCTTTAGATTTACAGTCTAATACCTACTCGGCCATTTTACCTATGTTCATAAACCGCTGATTATTCTCAACCAATCATAAAGATATTGGCACTTTATATTTACTATTCGGTGCCTGAGCAGGGATAGTAGGTACAGGTTTAAGCCTACTAATCCGTGCTGAATTAGGTCAACCTGGCACACTCATCGGAGACGACCAAATTTACAATGTCTTAGTAACAGCCCATGCCTTCGTAATAATTTTCTTTATAGTAATACCTATTATAATTGGAGGTTTCGGAAACTGACTAGTTCCCCTAATAATTGGAGCACCTGATATAGCCTTTCCTCGCCTAAACAATATAAGCTTTTGACTACTTCCCCCCTCATTCCTCCTACTAATAGCATCTTCAGTAATTGAAGCAGGTACAGGCACAGGTTGAACTGTATATCCTCCTTTAGCTGGAAATCTAGCACATGCAGGAGCTTCAGTAGATCTTACCATTTTCTCCCTACATCTAGCCGGTGCATCCTCAATCCTCGGAGCCATTAACTTTATCACAACCATCATTAACATAAAACCTCCCGCCATAACTCAGTATCAAACACCCTTATTCGTATGATCAGTCCTAGTCACAGCAGTACTTCTACTACTATCATTACCTGTCCTAGCAGCCGGAATTACAATACTATTAACAGACCGAAATCTAAATACAACCTTTTTCGACCCCGCAGGGGGAGGCGACCCAATTCTATATCAACATCTTTTCTGATTCTTCGGCCATCCCGAAGTATATATCTTAATCTTACCTGGCTTCGGAATAATTTCACATATCGTAACCTATTACTCAGGAAAAAAAGAACCTTTCGGATACATAGGAATAGTTTGGGCTATAATCTCAATCGGATTCCTAGGCTTTATCGTGTGAGCTCATCATATATTTACAGTCGGAATAGACGTGGACACACGAGCATATTTTACATCAGCTACTATAATTATTGCTATCCCTACCGGAGTAAAAGTATTCAGCTGACTTGCAACACTTCACGGGGGAAATATCAAATGATCTCCTGCTCTAATATGAGCTCTTGGCTTTATTTTCCTATTTACAGTAGGAGGCCTAACGGGCATTATCCTAGCCAACTCCTCCCTAGACATCGTTCTCCACGATACCTACTATGTAGTAGCCCATTTTCACTACGTCCTCTCAATAGGAGCTGTCTTTGCAATCATAGGAGGCTTCGTCCACTGATTCCCATTATTCTCAGGCTACACACTGAATCAAACATGAGCAAAAATTCACTTCCTAATTATATTCGTAGGCGTAAACATAACATTTTTCCCACAGCACTTCTTAGGCCTATCCGGAATACCTCGACGATATTCCGATTATCCAGACGCTTACACAACATGAAATACTATTTCATCAATAGGCTCATTCATCTCATTAACAGCAGTCATACTAATGATCTTCATCATCTGAGAGGCATTCGCAGCTAAACGAGAGGTATCAACAGTAACTTTCACTTACACAAACCTTGAGTGATTAAATGGTTGCCCTCCTCCATATCACACATTCGAAGAACCAGTATATATTAACCCAAAAACGTCAAGAAAGGAAGGAATCGAACCCTCTCCAATTGGTTTCAAGCCAACACCATAACCACTATGTCTTTCTTTATGAAAGAGATATTAGTAAAACTTTACATAACTTTGTCAAAGTTAAGTCACAAGTGAAAATCCTGTATATCTCAATGGCATATCCTCTTCAACTAGGCTTGCAAGACGCTACCTCCCCCGTTATAGAAGAACTCCTACAATTCCATGATCACACATTAATAATCGTATTCCTAATTAGCTCATTAGTTCTCTATATTATCATTATAATACTTACAACTAAACTAATACACACCAATACAATAGACGCCCAAGAGATAGAAACCATTTGAACCGTCCTCCCAGCCATAATCCTAATTTTAATCGCCCTGCCCTCTCTACGAATTCTCTACATAATAGATGAAATCAATAATCCCTCTCTTACTGTAAAAACAATAGGACACCAATGATACTGAAGCTACGAATACACTGACTATGAAAACCTAACCTTCGACTCCTACATAATCCCAACTTCCGATCTAAAACCAGGAGAACTACGACTATTAGAAGTAGACAACCGAATAGTCCTCCCAATACAAACGACAATCCGAATATTAATCTCCTCAGAAGATGTATTACACTCATGAGCTATTCCTTCTCTAGGCCTAAAAACAGACGCAGTACCTGGACGCCTAAACCAAACAACTCTTATATCAACACGACCCGGCTTATTCTACGGACAATGTTCAGAAATCTGCGGCTCAAACCACAGCTTCATGCCTATCGTTCTCGAATCAGTACCCTTAGAGAACTTCGAAAAATGATCTGCATCAATATTATAATTCCATTAAGAAGCTAAACCAGCATTAACCTTTTAAGTTAAAGATTGAGAGCTGCAAACTCTCCTTAATGACATGCCACAACTAGATACATCCACATGATCTCTTACTATTTTATTTATACTTCTCACCCTCTTCACACTACTACAACCAAAAATCTCAAAGCACTCATACTTTCCCTCTCCCAAGTCAACATACAAAAAAATAAATAAACAACAAAACCCTTGAAACAAAGTATGAACCAAAATCTATTTACCCCTTTCATAACCCCATTTATACTAGGCATCCCCATTACTACTCTAATCATTATATTACCAGCCATACTATTTCCATCACCAAACCGATTAACTAATAATCGCCTAATCTCCATCCAACAGTGATTAACTAAGACAGTATTAAAACAACTAATAAACATACATAACCCTAAAGGACAATCTTGATCCCTAATACTCATCTCACTTCTTCTATTCATTGCCTCCACAAACTTACTGGGAATATTACCCCATTCATTCACACCCACCACCCAACTCTCAATAAATCTAGGAATAGCCATCCCCCTCTGAACTGGTACTGTCCTCATAGGCCTCCGCCACAAAACAAAAACATCCCTGGCCCACCTCTTACCACAAGGCACACCCACCTTCCTAATCCCTATATTAGTAGTCATTGAAACTATCAGCCTATTCATTCAACCAATAGCACTAGCTGTACGACTAACCGCCAACATTACAGCAGGACACCTACTACTACACTTAATCGGAAGCGCAATCCTTGCATTAGCAAATATTAATACACTCGCAGCCTTCACCACATTTATTATCCTAACTTTATTAGTCATTCTCGAACTCGCCGTCGCCTTAATCCAAGCCTACGTATTTACCCTATTAGTAAGCCTATACCTACACGACAACACATAATGACCCACCAAACTCACTCTTACCACATAGTAAACCCCAGCCCCTGACCCTTTACAGGAGCATTTTCAGCACTTCTTATAACATCAGGCCTAATTATATGATTCCATTTTAACTCAATAGTCCTATTAATCCTCAGCCTAATTACAATTACCTTAACAATATATCAATGATGACGAGATATTATCCGAGAAAGCACCTTTCAAGGCCACCACACACCAACAGTCCAAAAAGGACTTCGATACGGCATAATCCTATTCATTGTATCAGAAGCCCTATTCTTCACAGGATTTTTCTGAGCATTTTACCACTCAAGCCTAGCCCCCACCCCAGAACTAGGAGGAACCTGACCACCAACAGGCATTCACCCCTTAAACCCCTTAGAAGTCCCCCTCCTCAACACCTCAGTGCTACTAGCCTCCGGTGTATCTATCACCTGAGCCCACCACAGCCTCATAGAAGGGTACCGCAAACAAACACTCCAAGCCCTATTTATCACAATTGCACTTGGCCTTTACTTCACTCTATTACAAGTATCAGAATACTATGAAGCCTCCTTTACAATCTCGGACGGAATCTATGGGTCTACTTTTTTCGTAACCACAGGCTTCCACGGATTACATGTCATTATTGGATCTATCTTTCTCATCGTCTGCTTCATACGACAAATAAAATTTCACTTTACATCAAGCCACCATTTCGGCTTTGAAGCCGCTGCCTGATATTGACATTTCGTAGATGTTGTATGACTTTTCCTCTACGTATCAATCTATTGATGAGGCTCATAATTCTTTTAGTATTAATAAGTACAACTGACTTCCAATCAGTTAGTTTCGGAAACACTCCGAAAAAGAATAATAAACTTTATCCTAACATTACTAACAAACACCACCTTAGCCGTTCTACTCATACTTATCGCTTTCTGACTTCCCCAACTAAATGCATACACAGAAAAAATAAGCCCATACGAATGTGGATTTGACCCCATAAAATCTGCCCGCCTACCTTTCTCTATGAAATTTTTCCTAGTCGCAATCACTTTCCTCCTATTCGACCTAGAAATCGCCCTACTACTCCCACTACCATGAGCAACCCAAACAAATAATCTAAAAACAATACTCCCCACAACCCTATTTTTAATCTCCCTACTAGCTATTAGCCTAGCCTACGAATGAACTCAAAAGGGCCTAGAATGAGATGAATATGGCACTTAGTTTAAAAAAAACAAACGGTTTCGACCCGCTAGACTGCGATTCAAGCTCGCAAGTACCAAATGTCCTTAGTTCACATAAATATCCTATTGGCCTTCACCATATCTCTCACAGGACTATTAATATACCGATCCCACCTAATATCCGCACTACTCTGCTTAGAGGGTATAATATTATCACTATTCATCCTAATAACCATCACAATTCTAAACATACATTTCACCCTGGCCAGCATAACACCAATTATCCTCCTAGTATTTGCAGCCTGTGAAGCAGCCGTTGGACTAGCCCTCCTAGTTAAAATCTCCAACACATATGGTACTGACCATGTACAAAACCTCAATCTCCTCCAATGCTAAAATTTATCATCCCCACTATTACACTAATACCACTAACATGATTATCAAAAAACAAATTCATCTGAATTAACACTACAGCCCACAGCCTATTAATTAGCTTCACAAGCCTACTCTTACTTAACCAGTTCAACGACAACAGCCTAAACTACTCCCTAATATTCTTCTCTGACCCTCTCTCAGCACCGCTCTTAATCCTAACAATATGACTCCTCCCTCTAATACTAATAGCAAGCCAATTCCACCTGCTTAAAGAAACACCTAACCGAAAAAAACTCTATATCTCTATACTAATTATACTACAAACTTTTCTAATTATAACATTTACTGCTATAGAACTAACCCTATTCTACATTATATTTGAAGCCACGCTAATTCCCACCCTCATTATTATCACCCGCTGAGGCAACCAAACAGAACGACTAAACGCTGGACTATATTTCTTATTCTACACACTCACAGGCTCCCTTCCATTATTAGTAGCACTAATATATCTACAAAATATATTAGGATCCCTAAACTTTTTACTATTACAATACTGAACCCAACCCCTATCCTCCTCTTGATCAAATATCTTCATATGACTAGCCTGTATAATAGCTTTTCTAGTAAAAATACCTCTCTACGGCCTACACCTTTGACTACCCAAAGCACATGTAGAAGCCCCTATCGCAGGTTCTATAGTCCTAGCAGCCGTATTACTAAAGCTAGGAGGCTACGGTATATTACGAATTACATCAATTCTTGACCCCTTAACAGAAGATATGGCCTATCCCTTCCTCACACTATCCTTATGAGGAATAATCATAACCAGCTCCATCTGCTTACGCCAAACGGACTTAAAATCACTCATTGCATATTCTTCAATTAGCCACATAGCACTTGTCATCACAGCTATCCTAATCCAAACCCCCTGAAGCTACATAGGAGCTACCGCCCTAATAATTGCCCACGGCCTCTCATCCTCAATACTATTCTGCCTAGCAAACTCAAACTACGAACGAATTCACAGTCGAACTATAATTCTAGCACGAGGCCTACAAATCTTTCTACCACTAATAGCAACCTGATGACTACTAGCATGCTTAACAAACTTAGCCTTACCTCCAACTATTAATCTAATCGGAGAACTACTTGTAATTACATCAACCTTTTCATGATCAAACTCTACTATTATCCTATTAGGAACAAATACTGTAATCACAGCTCTCTACTCCCTATATATACTAATCACAACACAACACGGCAAATATACCCACCACATCAATAATCTTTACCCCTCCTTCACACGAGAACACGCCTTAATAGCCCTCCACATCATTCCCTTATTGCTCCTATCTCTAAACCCCAAAATCATCATAGGAACCCCCTACTGTAAGTATAGTTTAAAAAAACACTAGCCTGTGAAGTTAGTAATAGAAGATTAAAACTTCTTACTTACCGAAAAAGTAATGCAAGAACTGCTAACTCATGTTACCACACCTAATAGTGTGGCTTTTTCAAACTTTTAAAGGATAACAGCTATCCATTGGTCTTAGGAACCAAAAAATTGGTGCAACTCCAAATAAAAGTAATCAACCCATTTATTTCCTCCATCCTACTTACACTACTAATACTAACAACCCCTATCATAATATCATTCACAAATCTTTATAAAACCGACAAATATCAACACTACGTAAAAAACATAACTCTCTACGCTTTCATTGCTAGTCTAACTCCAACAATAATATTTATCCACACAAACCAAGAAGCACTCATTTCAAATTGACACTGAATAACCATTCAAACCCTAAAATTATCCCTCAGCTTTAAAATAGACTATTTCTCACTTATATTCATACCCGTAGCCCTATTTATCACATGATCTATTATAGAATTCTCAACATGATATATACACTCAGACCCCTACATTAACCAATTCTTCAAGTACCTACTTATTTTCCTCATCACGATACTCATTCTCATTACAGCTAACAACATCTTCCAATTATTTATTGGATGAGAAGGAGTAGGCATTATATCCTTTCTATTAATCAACTGATGATCTGCACGAACAGACGCCAACACGGCCGCCCTCCAAGCAATCCTATATAACCGCATTGGAGACATCGGACTTCTCGTATCAATAGCGTGATTCTTATCAAACATAAACACATGAGACTTACAACAAATCTTTATACTTAACCAAAACCCTTCCAATACTCCCCTTATAGGACTTGTACTAGCTGCAACCGGAAAATCAGCCCAATTCGGACTACATCCTTGACTTCCATCAGCAATAGAAGGGCCCACCCCCGTCTCAGCCCTACTCCACTCAAGCACAATAGTTGTAGCCGGAATCTTCCTACTTATCCGCTTTCACCCCCTAATAGAAAACAACGAACCAATCTTAACAATAATCCTCTCTCTAGGAGCTATTACCACCCTATTCGCAGCCATCTGTGCCCTAACCCAAAATGACATCAAAAAAATTATTGCTTTTTCCACCTCCAGTCAACTTGGCCTAATAATAATAACAGTTGGTCTCAACCAACCCCACTTAGCATTCCTACATATCTGTACACACGCCTTCTTTAAAGCCATACTATTCATATGTTCCGGCTCCATCATCCACAACCTAAACAACGAACAAGACATCCGAAAAATAGGAGGCTTGTACAAAATACTTCCCTTCACCACAACCGCCCTCACCATTGGCTGTCTCGCACTCACAGGGACCCCTTTTCTTACAGGATTTTACTCCAAAGACCTCATCATTGAAGCCGCCACTTCGTCTTATACCAACGCCTGAGCCCTATTACTTATGCTAACCTCAACTTCCTTCACAGCTATCTATAGCGCTCGCATTATCTTCTATACCATACTAGGACAACCCCGCTTCCCACCATTCATAAACATCAATGAACTCAACACCACATCTATTAACCCTATCAAACGCTTACTAATCGGAAGCATTTTCGCCGGTTTCATTCTTTCTCAAAACATCCCCCCTATAACCACCCCTTTAATAACTATACCCCTATACTTAAAACTTACAGCCCTTACAATAACAGCACTAGGCTTCATTCTAGCACTCGAAATCAACACCTATACACAAAACCTAAAATATCCTTGCCCATCAAATTTCACTAAATTCTCCACCCTACTAGGATATTTTCCCACAATTATACATCGCCTACCCACTCACCTAAACCTAACTACAAACCAAAAACTAATAACTTCCCTACTAGACCTAGCCTGAACAGAAATTATTATACCAAAAACTATAACCTCCATACAATTAAAAGCCTCTATCCTAACCTCAAACCAAAAAGGCCTTATCAAATCCTACTTCCTATCTTTCCTCATCTCCCTCACCCTCAGCATAATCTTATTTAATTACTTCGAGTAATCTCCATAACAACCACAACACCAACAAACAACGATCAACCAGTTACAACAACCAACCAAGTACCATAGCTATATAGTCCGGCAATACCTATAATCTCCTCACTAAAAACCTCAAAGCTCCCCACACCACAACAATCCCAATCCCCCAACCCACCAAAATCAAACACAATACCCATATTTTCACTCTCAAGTACACAAAATACTGCCAAAATCTCCACTACTAAACCCAGAAGGAACCCACCCAACACCACCTTATTAGAAATTCAAGCTTCAGGATACTGCTCAGTAGCCATAGCTGTCGTATAACCAAACACAACTAGTATTCCTCCCAAATAGACCAAAAACATCATTAAACCTAGAAATGAACCACCAAAGCTAAAAACAATTCCACACCCCATAGCACCACCCACAATCAACCCTAAACCCCCATAAATAGGAGAAGGCTTCGAAGAAACCCCCACCAAACTAACTATAAAAATAATACTCATAATAAATGCAACATACATTATCATTATTCTCACATGGACTTCAACCATGACCTATGATATGAAAAACCATCGTTGTTATTCAACTATAAGAACCCTAATGACAAACATCCGAAAAACACACCCACTAATAAAAATTTTAAACAAGACATTCATCGACCTCCCTACCCCATCAAACATCTCCTCATGATGAAACTTCGGCTCCCTACTCGGCCTCTGCTTAACCGTACAAATCCTAACAGGCCTATTCCTAGCAATACATTATACACCAGACACCTCAACCGCCTTCTCATCCATCACACACATTTGCCGAGACGTCAACTACGGCTGAATAATCCGACACCTACACGCAAACGGGGCCTCCATATTTTTTATCTGCCTATACATTCACATCGGACGCGGCCTATATTATGGCTCATACTTATTTAAAAAAACATGAAATATTGGCGTACTACTATTATTCACAACCATAGCCACTGCATTCATAGGCTATGTCTTACCCTGAGGACAAATATCATTTTGAGGCGCAACCGTCATCACTAATCTTCTATCAGCAATCCCTTACATCGGAACCACCCTAGTAGAGTGAGTCTGAGGGGGATTCTCAGTAGACAAAGCAACATTAACCCGCTTCTTCGCTCTCCATTTCATCCTTCCATTTATTATTGTAGCACTAACAACCGTCCACTTACTATTTCTCCATGAAACAGGATCCAACAACCCAATAGGAATTCCATCTAACATAGACAAAATCCCATTCCACCCCTACCACACAATTAAAGATATCTTAGGCGCCCTTCTATTAATATTTGTTCTACTCACACTAACCTTACTTGCACCAGACCTACTCGGAGATCCTGATAATTATACCCCAGCAAACCCACTAAACACTCCCGCACACATCAAACCAGAATGATATTTCCTCTTCGCATACGCAATTCTACGATCAATTCCCAATAAATTAGGAGGAGTGTTAGCACTCCTATTTTCTATTCTCATTCTACTCTTTATTCCCCTACTCCACACATCCAAACAACGAAGTATGATATTCCGACCCCTTAGCCAACTATTATTCTGACTACTAATAACAGACCTCCTAGTCCTAACCTGAATTGGAGGCCAACCAGTAGAACACCCCTACATCATTATAGGTCAACTAGCTTCAATTTTATATTTCCTTCTCATTCTAGTAATAATACCAACAGCTAGCTTCATCGAGAACAAAATCCTAAAATGAAGAGTCTTTGTAGTATAATAAATACCCCGGTCTTGTAAACCGAAAAAGGAGAAACCTACTCCTCCCTAAGACTCAAGAAAGAGATATCAAACCTCACCACCAACCCCCAAAGCTGGAGTTCTACATAAACTATTTCTTGAAAAAAAGCTTATTGTAGATCATACCAACCCTGCAGTATTATGTCAGTATTAAAAATGAATCATTTAAAAACATTTTATTACACAAACTACACATAAATCTACACACACATTTCTCCATAATTTAGTGTCTATTTATAAATATCTATATACATACATGCTATGTATTATTGTGCATTCATTTATTTGTCCATACGACCAGTTAAAGCCCGTATTAATTCTTATTAATTTTACATAGGACATAATATTCATGACTTTACATATTATATGCTACCATATTAATTTATTTCCATTAGATATTATGCCCGGTCCATTAGATCACGAGCTTAATCACCATGCCGCGTGAAACCAGCAACCCGCTCGGCAGGGATCCCTCTTCTCGCACCGGGCCCATGAACCGTGGGGGTAGCTAACGGTGATCTTTATAAGACATCTGGTTCTTACTTCAGGACCATTTTAACTTAAAATCGCCCACTCGTTCCCCTTAAATAAGACATCTCGATGGGTTAATTACTAATCAGCCCATGCTCACACATAACTGAGATTTCATACATTTGGTATTTTTTCTTTTTGGGGGGGGGCCTGCATCGACTCAGCTATGGCCTAGTCGGCCCTAACACTTGCAAGGCAAATTGTAGCTGGGCCCGTGTGTATTTTTGATTGGACTAGCACAACCAACATGTGCAATTAAATTAATGGTTACAGGACATAGTACTCCACTATTCCCCCCGGACTCAAAAAACTGTATCCCATAGGGGTCCAAAACCCCCTTACCCCCTACAAAACCAACGATCTGCTTTAATATTCACCACCCCCCTAGACAGCTTCGTCCCTAGATTTACGGGTACTTTTTTTGGTAAATCAATACTAAATCCGACACAAGCCCCAAAATGAAATTATACGACAGATTTTATACTCCACGA